AGTAGATTATCTTTCCATTCATTTCAAAACTTCCACGATCCCTTCCCGAACCAAACACGAATCTTTCAATTCATTTGGCTCTCACGCTCAATTACTTATGATACTTACGAGAATTCCCATATCTTTTTTTAATGTAATGAGCCTGTCTTCTATATCTCTATTTATATTCAAATATAAAAATATCAAAACTGATCACTAATCCAATAAAATAATATTCGGAGGACTCTTCTGATCAAACAAAAAATTGTCAGCAAAGTTGTTTCTTTTTTTTCTTCAAATCCAAAGAATTTCTCTTACTTTATACGTAGGTCATTAATTTAGCGTTGGATAAAAAAGATAAAAAAAAGTGGAATACCCTTTAATTTATAATTTTTTCCAATCAAATAAAAGGTTCAAATCAGTTTTTTCTCGACATGAGTGTTTTATATCGAAAAAAAAAAATTCCAACTCTTTGTTTTGAAACCTTTTATGTATTAAGATAGTAGTAGAAAGAGTACCATGCTTATATCTGAACTTCAAACGTTTTAGCTTTAACCCTGTTAATGGTCCCACATTATTGGTTGATAGAGAATCAAAGTGGATTTACCAATGACTCACGAAATGCTATGGTTCTTAAATATGATTTCGTAATTTATTCAGAAGTAATTCGCGGAATAATGCACCTTTTCTTTCCTAGTTATACCAAAAAATAAAGTGCAGTTGGTCAGATCCAGCCGATTCTTGAAATAAACAACTCGCACACACTCCCTTTCCAAAAAAAATCAATACACCAAGCACTACACTTAGATTTATTGGATTTGTTGCAAAAATATCGGTATTAAACCCGAAACTTCCGGCGGATGGCCAATAACCCAAGGAAAGGAAAGAATAGGTTACATTTTTCATATGATCTCCTCTTTCGTATTCTTATAGATAAGACTAATTATCTATATTTTTTATTTATTCTAGTATTTTTCTTATTATTTATTTTTATAAATACTACTAAAATAAAATAGAGAAAAAAATAATATTGTAATATTGATTTATATATAATGTATTTTTTTTTCAATTGGAAATTTCCAATAAGAATGATACTTATTAGAATTAGGTATCGGGTCTTATGTTATATGAGTTTCGAAATATCTCCTTTGTTGCAATACTTCTTAAAAAAAATTCCATTGGAATACGAGAGTAAAGGAAGAAAGCGAATTGGTGTGCCAAATCCTCCTCCCCCAATCAGTCCTTTACACGGGCTGTTGTCCGAACGAATAAGAAATGGAAATCTGAATATAATTCAAAAAAAGCAAGAGCAGCAAATCCAAAGAAATAAAAAACGAAAAACTATATGTATTTTTAGTTTGTAGGATTAAACAAAGGGATTCGCAAATAAAAGTGCTAATGCCACAACCAGTCCATAAATTGTTAAAGCTTCCATAAAAGCCAGACTAAGCAATAAAGTACCTCGTATTTTTCCCTCTGCCTCTGGTTGTCTCGCGATCCCTTCTACAGCTTGTCCCGCAGCAGTACCTTGACCAACTCCAGGTCCAATAGAAGCAAGCCCAACGGCCAATCCAGCAGCAATAACGGAAGCGGCAGAAATCAGTGGATTCATGATAAGTTCCTCGCACCAAAACAAAAAAATAAAGAAATAGTTAATGATACAATCAACCAACGAATTATGACTTATTTATTCCATGGATAAAATTTATCCAGTCAAAGTAACTAAGAAACCAGAATTGAAATAATAATATTCGTGAATTATCAGAAATATATCGATATCTCTTTTTTTTATTAGTTACTATCAACTTTGTGAATCTGTACAAATTTTGTTCTTCAATTTATTTCTTTTTTCCTTTCTTACGAATCATTCTTTGAATTCTTTGTTCTTTTTCGTGATTTAAATTCATCCAATTCAATATTAAATTAAAAATTACAGACGAAGACGAAAAAGAAGGACTTTGGTTGGAATCCCTATATAAATTCACATCATAGTAGGGAAAATAAGATATATCTTCAGTTCATATATACTTATATTATATCTAAATATCTAATATCACATATACATGTCTTTCCCCCATAACGTAAACTAACTATTCATATCATTCATATCTTAGATTAGGAAAAAGATCTTTTAGATCTCTTTCCTTTATTCTACAATTTATTAATCTTAATATCGTAATATTTTTTTTACTATTACTTACTCTAGATCGTATATACCTTAATTTATACCTTATTTCTATATTTATATTCCCTAAGTGGATTACCTTGATACGCGCATACATTGAGTTAAGCTAAGCTAAAAAAGAGTATGTCGAAAACTAGTCAATGATGACCTTCCATGGATTCTCCTATATAAGCCGCAGCTAAAGTTGCAAAAATAAGAGCTTGAATACCACTTGTAAATAATCCAAGAAACATGACAGGTATAGGAACCACTAAAGGTACTAAAGAAACAAGAACAACAACTACTAATTCATCAGCTAATATATTTCCGAAAAGTCGAAAACTAAGCGATAAGGGT